TTACCGATGCTGAGGGTAGCTTGTTGCTTACCAAGCCACCTACTCACGAAGCTAGTCGCCAGAAAGAAGCGACGAGGAAGCGAAGCTGTCTACGAAGCAAAGCTCCCCCCCCCTGTAGTCGTAGTACTAGGCTTGTACTTTGATTCAAAAGGTAACCGACGGTTCTCGACTTTCTCCGGTTTCTGCAACCGTAACCATTTGTCACTCCGATTACTTCATCCATAAACTTTTCCTTATTATAATTATAGCGGTACGCTCTAGCTCTAAAAAAAAAAGGAAAGGATAAGCTTGCATTCTAGAAGCGGTAGCTTCCCGCCTCCTTCATTCCTACTGCCCCCTTCGGTGAGAAGTTCCCTTCCCTTTTCTAAAATGCCAAATAGGTCTGCCTCAGAAAATGTAAAAAATGGACCGCTCTTTCCTTCCCTCTTCTTCCCATTCGGGTTGGGTTTACCCAGAAGTAAAGTAAGAAGGAATGGAATCACTGGAGAGTCGTCTGCAGTTCACACTTGGGCAAAGACGACACTTACTTTTGAAGCGGAACACGAATCTATTTTCTGCTATTCTGGATTCTTATTGAGCGTAGCGAAATCAAGGTTTATGATAAAGTCAGCGAAGTTTCTATGGTGTTATACCTTTGCGTAGTCTCGGTTCACAGTGGAAGGCTCCGCACCCGAGCCTCGTTAGACTCAGCGGAAGTGTAAGGTGTATGTAAGTAAAGAGAATAGAAGAGATGAAGTCCCTCCCTTAGCCTAGTCTATATCTACAGCTGACGCAACTCCGTACTGACGCCTCACTACTACTACTTCATTTCATTTTTATTAATTAACGGCTTTTCATAACCAAAGAATCGAAGCAGAAACAAAGGGAAAAAACGAGTCTTTCCCGGCTTTGGAATTAGAGTAACCTTCTTTTACGCATCTCAGCTTAAGACCATGGATAGGAGGTACCTTTTTCGAGTGAATTAGAAGCAGTTATCTCACCTTTTAACGAGCTTCTAGCGGGTTTAGTCATAAAGAGAGAAGTGGACAGTTCCCTATCTACGCCGCTTTACAAAAAGGACTAATGTCCCCATTGTTCTGATGGCCGACCACCTACCAGACTCTATCAAGAAGAAATGCCCCCTCCAAAACAGCTTTATCAGACTCCAATTTCACCCTAAGCCTAACAACCTTTCTAGGAAGAGAAAATCATTGCATTTACTTTAATTAGCCATCCTTTGAAGCGCCAGAAGGAGCCCAGGGACATCAGAAAGAAGAATGCTTTGCACCGGTTTCCCTGTTTTGAGAGCGTGCTGTTGAGTCGTACAGCACGTATAAGCAAGAGCTTCCCAGAAAAGAACGTTCTTTACATAAATTGCGCGAAGATCGGAATCGAAGGGCAAATCATCAGCTTGATGCCCATTCTTTGGACACGAAGTTACTTATTTACTTAGAAAGAAGAAAGGCATTTTTTTTTATGAATTAGCCATCTTGGAAGGTCGAAAACCATATTCTCATTCCCCCTTTTTATCCAATCGTTCTGATAGGAGGTAGGCCTCGCCCTAATTGGCAGTTGACTGACTGAAGTCAGGCATCATTCTTTTATTTGTTCTCTTATGATATTTCTTAACAATTCACTCTGATAGCAACTCTTTCACTCATCCGAGTCAGGCTGGCTTAGCGGTTCTCCTGAAAGGGATAGCGAAGTTAGGAATCGACTGGGACCAGAGGAGGACCACTGAGCGAAGAAGACCGGGCAATTAGTCCTTCATCCCATTAAGCTATCTGACAGTCTTCCCCTAAACATCTGCTGCGGTAGCGAAAAGTAAGGAAGAATGCGCTCTTAGTAGTGAGCATTTCCCTTTCCTATTATGGAGAAGACCATCTGCGGCATTCAACTGAATGAAGACGGCATTCAGACGATTGCTGCTCTCCTTGCTTTAACCTTTCACTGAGGTTAGCTCTCTGGTAAGTGCTTAGTCGGCGTAAGGAGTCTTTTCTATACTATTCTTTTTAACAGTTCAGTTAGACTATTCTTTGGCATTCCCTCCCTACAGAGCTAGAAAGGAAGTCTTCTACCGCTCCTGTCTACCCCCTACAGCTTCCCTCCTCCTTCTTCGACTGCTTTTCAGCAACTTCTTTCAGGATATAGGAAATTTGTATCACCATACACTCATCTCATACCAGAGACTGAATCTAGGGCTAATTTCCAATCTTTATTATTATTGCACAAGCCATTCTTACTACACATTCAATGAAGAAATTGAATGAATTGGAGTAACCTGATCTGAGATTACCTGCTACTCCTGTTAACTCTTCTTTCCTTCCTTTCCCAGAACGCGAAATGCTTACTTCCTCTCATGCCTAAGAGTAAGAAATCCTTATTAAACAAAGCACGGCAATGCGCAATCGCTAAACAAGCCACTAAAGCTACCCACTAATCTCAGTCTATTGGGCCTATTCCTACTCCTACTGCTAAAGCTACTGCTATTGATACGTGCCAAATATAGGTGCTTCCCACTCCTAGTCCTACTCTTCCTCTGCTTTCAGTGAAGTTACAGAAGTACGGAAGTGACAGAGAAGTCAACCTTCTTTGCCAAGGGACTGAACTATCTGCTCTATCTGATACTGAACTAGATGCCGCAAAAGCCCCAACTCTGGCTCAAGAAAAGAAGGGGTATCCATGAGATGAGTGCCCCTAAGTCGTTTCGTTGAGTTACGGATGTGCTCCCATCTCTTTCTTTAGGGGCGGTGGAAGCTCGACTAGGAAGGTTTGGAGGGAAAGAGAATAATAGATCGACTTAGAGCGGTAAGCTTATTCTCTGGTTTCAATATCAAGAGTGTTACGCAAACAAATAAGGGAACTTGGGTACGAGACCGACTAAACGGATTGGAAATGCAGCTCAGTTGAAAAGAAAGACAGTTCTTCCGGGAAAGAAAGAATCGAATCGGGTAGGGTTAGAGATTGACTTGACTTCGAAGTTAGGGAGTTCAAAAACCTACTTCTTTTATAGGAGTGATTCCGGTACTTACTCGACGCCAAGGATAGGAAAGACTAAACCAGAGTAGCCGGAAAGGAGTCTTTCTTGAACTTTGGGGATTAGCTTTACTGACTAAGACGGAGATGAGGGCATACCTCGGAAATTCTTTCATCACAAGAAAGTAAAGTTAGGAAAGAATGCAGCTCAGTCAAGAGATTCGGGTTAGGCGGAAATGGCATATCCAGGGCACGGCGCAGAGGATGTTCCGGTATTCTCAAAAGAAGATAGGAACGAGGTGGCATTGGAGTGAAAGAAAGCATTGGAGTAAGTTACAATTGACATTGAAGAAGAACTTGAAGACTAGGCGCCAAAGACAACTTTCTGAAGCCTTTCTAAATTGAATGTTTCACGAGGATTGATGATGGAATGCTTCTATATCGTGCAATCTAACCTCCCCCCCTATAGGTAGGAATTCCCGGCAAAAGGCGACCCAGCTTCTCCTGAGAAGGAAACTTGGCGGAAACCGGACTGAATGAAAAGGCTAGCGATGTCACCTATAATCTAAGCTGTCCCGCATCTTCTTCACCTGCTTAGTAAAATCCGCCTGAGGAAGCATCTGATTACGCCTTTCTTGCTTCTAGGCTTGCTTTATTTGGCCAGGCAGCTTCCTACTTTGCACCTACACGTCCGCCGTCTTGTAACTTCACTTCCTCTTTCGGAGGAGATCTTTCTTCGAGCCGCTAACCATCTCTGACTTTCCTTCCCCATCTGAGGGCGTAGGAGTTCCGGCAAAGAAAGGAGGAAAACAGACCCAGAAAAAAGGCGCCCAGCCGGTAAAAGCCTACTCTGATTGCCTTATCCCTTGTCTCGCCCTACTAAGAAAAGTAAAAGTCTATGCGGCTAGGAACTGCTCTTATGAATACCCGGCTTACACGAATAGCTCCAGAGAGCTCAGACTGAGACTGACGGTTAGGTGCTCCGCTTCCTTCATTGGTAAATGCCCTAGCCTTTATTATTTATATATAAGGTATGCTCTTTCCATTTTTTCTTTCCACGAGTTAGAAGTTCACTCCGCTGTTCTCAAGGCATTTCAGAGTAAGCCTACCTTCTTATACACGCGTTATACACGCGAGGCTAGAAGGGCATAATCAAGGGTGTGCGAGTGACAGGCTAACTGGGTTCTCTCCAACTACCTATCCAGCAGGGCAGAAGGGAGTGTGGGATTGGGTTGACCTTACCTTATAGGCATCGATGGCATGGAAATACCCTCCCCGTTTCCATAGACTCGTCGGCGAGGGGGAAGAAGCTAGAGGGAGTTGTTTTGCGCATTAATTAAGCACCTTGGCATGTATTCTCCTGTGCTGCCGATCGTGGGAAAGCTCCGCTGGCACAAGCACACGGAAGAGCTGGCATGGGCAATCCGGTGGACCAATCCTATTATGGTAGAACTAGCTAAAGAAGCCCGAAGAAAGAGCCTTTTGGATGGGGCTAGGGCATTTGCTTCAGAAGGCAAGCATCAACTCCATGGCTCACTGATCGAGAGTTTGCTTTTGGTGAAGTCTTTGAATGAGCTCATCAAAGATCGGGAGAATCCAACAGTGTGATGGGCCATGCCCTACCACCTTCACTACGTTACTTTGCTCCTTCTCCATTAGTGGAAAGACAACCCATTTGAAGGTCACGATCGTTATAAGCTTATCTCTTCGCATCGGGCCTGAGACTAGGGCTGTAAGAAGGGCCCCTCCTCCTGGCTTCGCCCCATACTGATGAAAGGGCTATGCATCGAAATGAGGTATCACATTCTACACACCCATCTATCTCTTCTGAACCTAGCTTAAGCTCGTCTATCAAAAGGGGTTCACTCGGCCCGACGCCCAATGTGACATTCGCAATGCTGGAGGGAGTGAGATGCCCACGCTAACCAACGATCCAATGCGCTTGAGTGGATAGGATCCCTTGTTGGAAGAGGCATCCCCCCAGAGTGCGCTGTCGATCAAGGCAGGAAGCCAACTAAACTAGCATTATTGAGTGCGACCAGTCAGCTAAGTCCTTTGTTCGAGCAAAGAATGAGAGCAAGTCGCTGAAGTCACCGCTTTTTTTCTCTCTCTTTAAGATCAAGGTCTAATAAATGTTGATGATCCTGAATTGACTTGATGCATTCCCGTGCGGTCTTAGACCCTTTGTATCGAGGTATCGAGTGAACCCATTAAATTAAAGGAGAGATGAATCAAGGCTTGGCCCAGCCCTTTTCTCTCAATCCAATCTCGGATTTACACAGAAGAGAGACAGCGCTCCCTTTAGCAAGTCTTCTTAAAGCAGGTATCCGATGTTAGTTCAAATAGGAGCTCTTCTTACCTCAAAAGGGCTCAGTGACCCAGTTCTTTCTTTGAGCCGAGCCAAAGCCAAGTAGTTCGGCTAAGCTTCATGGCATTTATAAGGCTCTGTAGCCGGAGTAGAAAGTCAGGAAAAGGAGAAGAGAGAAGGAGCTGAGAACTAAACTTTTTCAACTAATCCCAATGGAAGCCCTTTGTCAAGAGTGGGAAAGGCCTTCACGGAATGAGAAGGATCAGAGAAGGGCATCTTAAATGAAATCGATCCCATACCCGCCGATTGAGGAGTTTTCCCAGCTCAAGGCACCAAGATGACTGAAGAAGATAGAGAGAAGTCGAGTAAAAAGTCCGAGTAAACCAAGAAAAAAGTCAGTAGGAATCGGACCTGAGACAGGGAAGTCCCTAGGAGAAGGTCGTTCAGTCACTTTCCGGGCTCTCCTGACTCTTGGAAAGGTAGCTTTTCGGTAATTAAGACAAGAGCCGATTCAAAGGCTACCGTCACTATAATTAGGAAGATTCGAAAGGGGAAGAAAGATAGCCCGTCGCTTCTTCGGTGGGATTGGGTCTATCCGCTAAAGTCAGAGCTCTTCATCTTGGGCGCAATAAATCACCAAAGAAGGTGGGCAAGTTCACCAGAAAGGTCAGACGTACCATGGCGCACTCGGGCATCTTGGTGCCAAGCAGCAGCAACTGCCCCCATTCATGAAAACAGAAATGATGATGAGCTAGTCGAGCTAGGGGCTGTGAACAAGAAGCAGCTCCCGGAAGAAAGGAAAGGTGGGGCTCTTTCTTTGTCCTGATTCCCACTTTACGTAGTCTTTAGACTCACTTCGGTTCACCTGGTCTACTGATCTACTCCGAGCGGTACCATCGATCTAGCAGACCAAAGGACGGATAGACACTTTCTAACCCGGTCCACCCATCGTCGGCTTCTTCGTCTGATCTTATGGGAAGTCTAAAGGCGGAGAGTCTAAAGTGACGGTCTTCAGTGAGCGTGGTGAGATCAAGCAGTTGGGAACGGATATCGAGGGCTTGGAAAACCGCGAGGCGAGTCTCGATGTCTGGTTAAAAATCGGGATTCCGGAGAAGGAAGCCCTGCACGAGAAAGATCCCAACCCAAAAGGTTATGCTGGGCTAAATGCTAATGCTGGTTTAGAAACCTGATCATTTACGCCGCCTATAGTATAGCCAACAAGAAAGAACGTTACCTAGACATGGGCATAATCATGTCATGAGTTCATGAGCCAATTCAAAAGCCCTCAGTAACTGTTGTGGTACTGATACGCTCAGACCGGGCTCAACAGCATAGGATCTCCATTGACCGACTCGTCACCCTTTCCGATAGATCCTGCCCCATGGGATTGGCATGACTTTAGGATCCTTGGGTTTGGTAGACCTTCATACAGGTCTCGGCGAATAAGAGTTTCCATTGTTCCGCGATAGCCTGACGAGTCTTGGCGGCTAATGACGAGTCACGTAATAGTGAATGAATTCTCTCAATGGCTTGTGACATGGTCGAGCTCTATGATCACGAACCTTTTCCTCCTCGTGAGCGGCTCTTCCCGAGCAGCTTTTCGCTTATCGACAGGCGCTTTGGAGCCTTATGCGTTATGGGATCTAGCGGAAAAAGAAAGAAAAGATATATAGTAAGAGAAGAGGCCCTTAGTTGGCGTAAGGCTTCTACCAATAGCCCCATATTTGTTGTGATAGCCCTACTTCTTGAGCTTCGGCTTGTCTTGTAGAGCCTCGCGAAATAAAATAAAGAAGAATAGTCAGACTAGGTTGGTCGACAACTTCTTCGATGAGACAGATCCTATGACGTGACGGTCTCGCCCTATCCAATTTAGCTAGTTGCTGAAAATCTGTCGAGAAGCATTTCCGTCACCCTTGGTCTTGGGGACTCAATTGCTCCCGCTTCTTCTGGAAGAAAACAGGGGCTCCCCAATCTTTTCCCCAGCAAGAGAAAAACTGCCTTGGAGGCTGGACTCTAAATAGGTCGTGATGACTTCCTGAAATTCTTTCCTGAGCGAATCCCCTTCCTTAACTAATAGATGCTAGTTGGGGGCCATCTGCTAAACCTAGCCCCAGTCTAAATAGAAGGGGGTTTGGCTCCAGGCTCCAACTCGATCTTGTGGTAGACTGCCCTCCTAGGGGGCACTTGGCAACTCACTCGTGGGGCATTCCAAAAATTCGTGAGTACTTGCTGCACTT